GCTGGAATTGGACCTCTTCCATCAATAGGTTGAGCCAAAGCATTTATAACACGACCCAAATAAGCCTCACTGACGGGTATCTGAGCAATTCTTCCTGTTCCTTTTACAGAAGTTCTCTCTTTTATCTTCAAACCACCACCCATTAATACAACGCCAACATTCTTGAATTCTAAATTAAGAGCAATGCCTCTTGTACCCTCTTCAAATTCTACTAATTCACCTGCCATTACATTATTAAGACCATGAATACGAGCAATCCCATCACCTACCTGAACTACCATACCTATATTAAAAACCTTGACTTTTCTATTATATTGTTCAATACGCTCACGGATAATACTAATAATTTCGTCGGCTCGAAGAGTTCCCATTAGTCTTTCTTGATTCTTTTTCGAAAGCAAAGAGAAAAAAAAAGTAATGCCTAAATTGGAAACTAATGAATGAAGAGCTAATCAATTATGTTATTTCTTCCATTCCATTGCACCGAGAATGCCAATATTAACACGGATCATACGAAAATGTAACTCAGTATTTAAACGATTATTAATAGTTCCTAGAGCTCTTTGTAAAGCTTGTTGGCAAACTCGTTGTCGGACCTGATTTATCGCTCTTTCTTGTTCCAAATTAAAGATTTCGTTCTTATTATTTTTGCATTGTTCCAACTTCTCATAAGCTTCTTTAATTAAATTTTGTTTATTTAGTTCTATATCAGAGTATCCATTCATTCGATACTCATTTGCTTCCAGTTCCACTTTCTGTAAGCGAACCCGAGCTTTTTCGAGTTGCTTGATGGCCCCTCTACGTAATTCTTCCGAATTTTGAAGAGTACTCAAAATCTTCTGTTTTCGATTATCTAATAAATCATTTAATGAAAGTAGATTATCTTAACCATGAATTTCAAAACTTTCATGATCTCTTCCCAAACCAAACATGAATCTTTCGATTCATTTGGCTCTCAGGTTCAATTATTATATTTTTTGAATATAGGTATTCCCATATTCTTTTTTGAATGTAATGAACCTACCCTCTCTTTTTTTATGTTTGTATTCAAAGATTTTGTATTTAAAGATATTGAAACTTAAATATAAAGATCAGAATATATATATATGTAAGAGGACTCTTCTGACCAGACAGACAAAAATCTATAATTGTCAGCAAAGTTGTTTTTTTCTTTATTGGTATTTGCTTTTTCTTGATTTTTTTTTTGAATTCCAAAAAGTTTCATTAAATATTAAATAAATGAAAAATGCAAATGGATAATTCTATATTTTATTTTTGGTTTTTTCTTCAAATCCAAAAAATTTATCTTTTTTTTTTATAGATAGGTCGTCAATTTGGCATTGGATAAAAAAGGGGGAGGATGCCCATTTTCTAGTAAAAGATTTCAATCATTTTATCGATATGAGTGTTCTATATCAGATAAATTACCAACTATTCATTTTGAAACCATTTCGGTACTAATATAGTAGTAGAAAGAATACCATATTTGCCTGGACTTCAAGCAGTTTAGCTTTAACCATGTTAAAGATCTCAAATTCTTATTATTGGTTTTTATAGAGAATCAAAGTGAATTTACCAATGAGTCACGAAATGCTATGGTTCTTATATATGATTTCTGAATTTATTCAAAAGTAATTCGTCGAGATCGTACACCTTTTTCTTCTTTATCCTCAAAAAAATACTATGAAATAAAAAGAAAGTGCAGTCGGATAGATCCCAACTTTTTCTTGAAATACACAACTCGCACACACTCCCTTTCCAATGAGAAACAATACACCAAGTACTATAAATATATTTATTAGATTTGTTGCTAAAATATCGGTATTCAACCCGAAACTCCCGGCGAATGGCCATTGGCCCAAGAAAACGAAAGAATCGGTTACATTTTTCATATGCTCTCCTTTTATAGATAGGACTAACAAAGAATAAAGTTCTTTTTCTATCACTTCACTGGCGCCTTTTTGATTCATTGAATGGATGAGATTTCTCCCCTTTTTTGAATATGAAGTATTTCCCTTTGTTGAAATCTTTCCTAAATTCGTAAAGAAAAAATGGAAAAAAGTTTCCATTATACTAAGCTAAGGACGGGGGGGTCGATCTGGGAATGTCTCATCCTCAAATAAGTTCTTCCTGGAATTTTGTTTCACCAAATAAAGAATTTTTAGTTATAGGAAAAAAGAAAGTATTGATAGAATTCGAAAAAGTAAAAGTTCAATTTTAAATTAGTAAAATAAAAAAAAAAATAGATAATCTAATTAACTTTTTTATTGCTAAGATAAGATTAAACAAAAGGATTGGCAAATAAAAGTGCTAATGCCACAACCAATCCATAAATTGTTAAAGCTTCCATAAAAGCTAGACTAAGTAATAAAGTACCTCGTATTTTACCCTCTGCTTCTGGTTGTCTCGCAATACCTTCGACAGCTTGACCTGCAGCAGTACCTTGACCAATCCCAGGCCCAATAGAAGCAAGTCCCACAGCCAATCCAGCAGCAATAACGGAAGCGGCAGAAATTAATGGATTCATAAATAAATTCCTCGTACCAAAAAAAAAAAATTGTTAATGATACAACAAACTAATGAAATATTACTTAATTTTATCATCAAAAATCGATTAGTCGAAATAACTAAAAATTCTGAATTGAAACGAGAATATTACTGAATCGTGAGAACTATTTCGATATCTCCTTTTTTTTTGTTTTTACTTAATGATGGAGTTTTTGTATATAAATATCCATATATAGTTTTAGATATAGTTTTTAGTTATTCAATTTCTTTTCAACCATTCTTTCATTCAATTCTTACTTTTGACTTCTCAGAATTGTTCAGTTCACCTATTTTTTTTTTATTAAATACACAATCATAAATTAAACAGACGACTTAGATTCCAATCTATCTAGTTAGAATCTAAATAAAATATACTCAATTGTAAGAAAAAAATTATATATATAATAAAATATATAAAATGCATACCCATATATGGATATATACATTCAATATATCTAATCAATATATCTAATATTATTTCATTATTAATATATAATATGAACTATATTAGATTAACTATATTAGATTATAGTATATCTAGCTATATACTGTGGATAGCTAGGAACTATATAACTTAGCTTAGATGGGGGGGGTCTATTTTACTCGTAAATAATTTTACATAGAAAAGGGTTTCTTCCATAAAAAAAAGTCCATACTGAATATAGAATCATTTGGATTCTAGAATCATTCGGATTCCAGAATCATTCTTCAAAACCCACACCAAAAATAACTGAATTGAGAAATATTACATACATTTAGTGTAACCCCCCGCTTTTCTTTTCTAAAATTCGATACGTTCATTCTCTCTCCTATGATTCTCAATCGTATCTTATCCTATATTTAAATATATAATATATATATATATATATATATTATTTATATATATATTATTTATATTATATATATATTATTTATATATATTATTCTCAAACCAAGTGAATTATCTTGAATCATACAAGAATTGGGATAAACTGAAAAAAGATTATTTACTCGAAAACTAGTCAATGATGATCCTCCATGGATTCTCCTATATAAGCTGCGGCTAAAGTTGCAAAAATAAGAGCTTGAATACCACTTGTAAATAATCCAAGAAACATAACAGGTATAGGAACTACTAAAGGGACTAAAGAAACAAGAACAACAACTACTAATTCATCAGCCAATATATTCCCGAAAAGTCGAAAACTAAGAGATAAAGGTTTTGTGAAATCTTCTAGGATGTTAATTGGTAACAGTATTGGAGTTGGTTTAATGTATTTCTCGAAATAAGCCAATCCTTTTTTGCTAAGACCTGCATAAAAATATGCTACTGATGTGAGTAAAGCTAAGGCAACAGTAGTATTTATATCATTCGTGGGTGCAGCTAACTCCCCATGAGGCAACTTGATGATTTTCCAAGGTAAAAGCGCGCCTGACCAATTAGAAACAAAAATAAATAGGAACATAGTTCCAATAAAGGGAACCCAAGTCCTATATTCTTCTCCAATTTGAGTTTTGCTCAAGTCTCGAATAAATTCAAGAATATATTCAAAGAAATTCTGACCGTCAGTCGGAATAATTTGTAGATTCCGAACAGTTATGATGACTGACACCAATAAGATGGCCATTACAACCCAAGAAGTGATAAGTACCTGAGCATGGATTTGTAAACCCCCTATTTGCCAATAAAGATGTTGGCCTACTTCTACACCCGATATCTCATATAATTGATTATATGTTTTAATGGAACATGATATACCATTCATATTATCCTCTGATATAAATTGAACTTCAAAAAAGAAATTATTTGGATTGAACCGTCTCTTTCTCAACTCACTAACTTGAATCATTCATTCTATATTTAAGAATACCAAGAAATCACGTAACATTATAATATATATAAATATCCCCAAATCACAGTTAGTTCTTTTGTCTCTTTTCAATTTTGCATCTTGTTTATCTTTGCGAACAATAATTTACGAATAGATGTTTCCTCTTACATCCTTTATTTAGGAACAAATCTCTGCTCTTGTATCCTGGATTTAGGAACATATTCTTCAAAATAAAAGAGGAGATTCTAATATTTTATTTGATGATCTTATCACAAATATTGTCAAAACTAATCCTATCGGATATAGCTATTTTCGAAAGTATCTTACGATTTATAAGAAATTGCTTTTTGTACAGATTGTGCATAAATTGACTATAATTATTAAATACCTTATTTTCACGAATTATTGCATTTATTCGAGTGATCCACAAACGACGAAAATCCCTCTTTTTCCTGCTTCTATCTTGATGAGAGAAAACCAAAGCTCTCATTTTCTGTTGATTAATCGTTCGAGTATGTCTTGAATGAGCTCCTTGAAAGCCTGATACACCAGAACGATTTTTTTTTCGATGTCTCCGAGCTATAAATCCTCGTGTCACTCTGGTCATTGAATCAAATTCATTCAACCTTAATGGATAACTAATAGATTTCTCTTCTTTGAGTTATCCTTTTCTCTCCATCTACAGTCAATGAATAACAAAACGGATTATTCCCATATATCAAATATGAATTCCAATGGCTTTTGCTACTATAACCTTCCCAACCATGATTTTTGATTTTTTCTTCCCGTTATTTCATCTGGAAATCCAAAACTCTAGGGATATTTTAGAAAATCAAAAAAACAGTGGGTTCCATCGTTTCTATGGTTCCCTTTTAAACGGTGAGGTTCTATCTATACACCAGAGCTTCTTCTTTCATTTAAGAAAAGGTATTATGAACTTGTATAGTTCATATTCTTTGGCTCTACCTATCAATTAGAAAATAATAGCCCTTTTCACACTAAGAGTTATTTATACAGTGACGGCATTTCATTATGAAAGTTGGCTAGGTAGCTGACCCTATTAGTCCATTCTTTCAAAAAAAAAAAAAAGAAGCATCAACTTTTTGCTTCTTATTATCTTATATATAATATTATTTCCTCCGCTTAATGGATAATCTTTTGCTACCAATGGGGAATTCCTTCTTAATTTCAAATCGAAGATGGTTGGATTTGTACCAATAGAAATCCTAAATTGGATATACTATAGTAAGTATATGAGAATAGGTATATTAAAAAACTTTAGGATACTATTCCATTCACTTTTTTGGATACTACCCTATTTATTGGTACTGGTCATTGACACTGAAAAAAGAGTTCCAAGCCATGAACGAGTCACACATACACCCTAGTATATATTTCTCAACACTGAGGACATCCTTTCAGCGTGGGAGATTTCTTTACATTATATAATTGATTGTTATCAATTATTGTGATTGAATATGGAATACAATTCCATATTCAATCACAAGGAAATCCCATAAAATTCGAATTCGAGTTTGAAATCGATTTACACCAAATTACTCAGAAGTCTCATCATGTGGTTTTCGTTTTATTATCCTATCGATAATCCCATACTCCTGGGCTTCTGTTGGAGACATATACTTATCTCTTTCGAGATCCTGCTGTATAACACTTACAGGTTTTCCTGTATTTTTTGCATAAATATCCGCAATTGTGTTGCGAAGTTGAACCATTTCTTCTGCTTCCAATTCCAATAGTTTTGGATGTCCAGAAATAGGGGCAATCACAGGTTGGTGAATCATAATCTTAGCGTGACGTAGTGCTAGCCGTTTGTTATATGTTCCTCCGCTCAGAATTAAAGATGCTACCGATAAAGCTAATCCCATAACTGCAGTATACACATTTGGTTTCACCGCTTTCATAGCATCATAAATAGCTATTCCTGATAATGCTCCCCCACCGCGAGAGTGTAGATACAAAAGAATAGTCTCATCGTCTTCACCAAGAAGTAACAACAGACTCGTTATTTTAGCCGCTAGGTCCTTATCAATCATTCCACATACCAAAAGTAATCTTTCTCTAACAATCTGTTCGTAAATGTCAATCCAAATGGTTTCATTGGTTCCCGGATAAGTTAGAGGAACCTTTGGTACTCTTATAGTCATAACTTAATGAATTGTATTTCTACATGTAAATATACGGTCAATGAATAACAAAACGGATTATTCCCATATATCAAATATGAATTCCAATGGCTTTTGCTACTATAACCTTCCTAACCATGATTTTTGATTTTTTCTTCCCGTTATTTCATCTGGAAATCCAAAACTCTAGGGATATTTTAGAAAATCAAAAAAACAGTGGGTTCCATCGTTTCTATGGTTCCCTTTTAAACGGTGAGGTTCTCTCTATACACCGGAGCTTCTTCTTTCATTTAAGAAAAAGGTATTATAAACTTGTATAGTTCATATTCTTTGGCTCTACCTATCAATTAGAAAGTAATAGCCCTTTTCACACTAAGAGTTATTTATACAGTGACGGCATTTCATTATGAAAGTTGGCTAGGTAGCTGACCCTATTAGTCCGTTCTTTCAAAAAAAAAAGAAGCATTAACTTTTTGCTTCTTATAATACTATTTCCTCCGCTTAATGGATAACCTTTTGCTACCAATGGGGAATTCCTTCTTAATTTCAAATTGAAGATGATTGGATTTGCACCAATAGAAACCATAAATTTCATATACTATATAGGTATATTAGAAAACTTTAGGATACTATTCTATTCACTTTAGGATACTATCCTATTTATCGGTACTGGTCATTGATACTGAAAAAAGAGTTCTAAGCCATGATCGGAACGAGTCACACATACACCCTAGTACATACTCCTCGACGCTGAGGACATCCTTTCAGAGCGGGAGATTTTTTCACATTTCTCTTTGGCTGTCTTAAGTTTCTAATAAGTTGTTCAATAGTTGGCATATTGGATTTCTATTTTAGAATAAAAAAAGGTTTGGTTTCGATTAATCTGAACCGGATGTAATTGATTGTCATCAATTATTGTGATTGAATATGGAAGGAATGGAATTCCATATTCAATCACAATGAAATCGCATAAAATGCGAATTCGAGTTTGAACGATTTACACTAAATTATTCAGAAGTACCATCTTTTATTCTTTCTTCTATTACGGTATCAAGAATTCCATAGTTTCGGGCTTCTAGTGCGGACATATACTTATCTCTTTCGAGATCCTGCTGTATAACACTTACAGGTTTTCCTGTATTTTTTGCATAAATATCCGCAATTGTGCTGCGAAGTTGAACCATTTCTTCTGCTTCCGATGCCAATATTTCTGGAGATGCAGAAATAGGGGCAATCACAGGTTGGTGAATCATAACCCTAGCGTGAGGGAATGCTCCCCGTTTGGTATATGATCCTCCGCTCAGAATTAAAGATGCTACCGATGCAGCGAATCCCATAACTAATGTAGACACATCAGGTATCAACGCGTTAATAGTATCACAAATAGCTATTCCTGATAGTGCCTCTCCACCGGGAGAGTTTATATACAAAAAAATATCATCATCTTCTACACCGAAAAATAACAAAAGAGAAATAATATCAGTCACGACGGCGTTATCAATTACTCCAGATAAAAAAATTAATCTTTCTAAATAAATACCTTCGTAAAGGTCGATCCAAATTATTTCCTCGTTCTCGTTCTCGTTCTCGTCCTCGTCATCGTCGTATCTTTTATCGTATCTTTTATCGTATCTTTGATCGTATCTTTGATCCTCATAATCAATCTCCAGAGGGATCTGAGGGGTCTTCGGTATTTCTATAGTCATAACTTAATGAATTGTATCTCTACATGTAAATATACGGTCAATGAATAACAAAACGGATTATTCCCATATATCAAATATGAATTCCAATGGCTTTTGCTACTATAACCTTCCTAACCATGATTTTTGATTTTTTCTTCCCGTTATTTCATCTGGAAATCCAAAACTCTAGGGATATTTTAGAAAATCAAAAAAACAGTGGGTTCCATCGTTTCTATGGTTCCCTTTTAAACGGTGAGGTTCTCTCTATACGCCGGAGCTTCTTCTTTCATTTAAGAAAAAGGTATTATGAACTTGTATAGTTCATATTCTTTGGCTCTACCTATCAATTAGAAAGTAATAGCCCTTTTCACACTAAGAGTTATTTATACAGTGACGGCATTTCATTATGAAAGTTGGCTAGGTAGCTGACCCTATTAGTCCGTTCTTTCAAAAAAAAAAAAGAAGCATTAACTTTTTGCTTCTTATAATACTATTTCCTCCGCTTAATGGATAACCTTTTGCTACCAATGGGGAATTCCTTCTTAATTTCAAATTGAAGATGATTGGATTTACACCAATAGAAACCATAAATTTCATATACTATATAGGTATATTAGAAAACTTTAGGATACTATTCTATTCACTTTGGGATACTATCCTATTTATCGGTACTGGTCATTGATACTGAAAAAAGAGTTCTAAGCCATGATCGGAACGAGTCACACATACACCCTAGTACATACTCCTCGACGCTGAGGACATCCTTTCAGAGCGGGAGATTTTTTCACATTTCTCTTTGGCTGTCTTAAGTTTCTAATAAGTTGTTCAATAGTTGGCATATTGGATTTCTATTTTAGAATAAAAAAAGGTTTGGTTTCAATTAATCTGAACCGGATGTAATTGATTGTCATCAATTATTGTGATTGAATATGGAATTCCATTCCTTCCATATTCAATCACAATGAAATCACATAAAATGCGAATTCGAGTTTGAACGATTTACACTAAATTATTCAGAAGTACCATTTTTTTGTTTCTTTTGTTACTTTATCAATAATTCCATACTCCTGAGCTTCTGTTACGGACATATACTTATCTCTTTCGAGATCCTGCTGTATAACACTTACAGGTTTTCCTGTATTTTTTGCATAAATATCCGCAATTGTGCTGCGAAGTCGAAACATTTTTTCCGCTTCTGATGCCATTATTTCTGCAGATGCAGAAAAAGAGTCAGTGACAGGTTGCTGAATCATAACCCTAGCGTGAGGAAATCCTAGCCGTTTGTTATATGTTCCCCCGCTCAGAAGTAAAGATGCTACCGATGCAGCTAATCCTATAACTAATGTACACACATCAGGTATCAACGTTTTCATAGTATCATAAATAGTTATTCCTGATTGTATATCTCCACCGGGAGAGTTTATAAACAAAAAAATATCATCATCGTCTACACCGAGAAGTAACAAAAGTGAAACAAAGTCAATAACCATGTCGCTATCAATCTCTCCAAATAACAAAAGTAGTCTTCCTCTATAAAGAACTTCGTCAATTTCCACCCAAATGGTTTCTTTTGCTCCCGGAGGATTCAGAGGTATTTTTGGTACACCTATAGTCATAACTCAATGAATTGTATCTCTGTATGTAAATATACAGTCAATGAATAACAAAACGGATTATTCCCATATATCAAATATGAATTCCAATGGCTTTTGCTACTATAACCTTCCTAACCATGATTTTTGTTTTTTTCTTCCCATTATTTCATCTGGAAATCCAAAACTCTAGGGATATTTTAGAAAATCAAAAAAACAGT